GCCCGAGGATTTTCTCAGTCATACCCATTAAGAAATAAGGTCCGTTGCTGATTTCAAAGAAAAGGAAAAGAAAACGGATCGCCCGGCTACCCTACCATTTGAAGCGAAGAGGCCAACATTTCATTTATATCGAGCGTCCCATCGGACGGATCGAAGGATCCTCATCAACCGGAGCGGTTTTGCCAACCCTTGAGGGATAGGAGTTACTATTGGCAAAAATGCGGGCTTTGCCCGCACCCTCAACAGAACACGCTAGTCGGACTCCAGGTATAGGGCACCAACATCAACTGTATTGGCAGATAGCTCATACAATCAACGCCAGCACGCGTCCCACCCTAAACTTAATAAGATGGTCCAACCAGAACACAGTTCTCTTAGTCCAATGGTAAGGACCAATGACAGAAAGGGTATTCACAGACTCATAAAGAGTGCGCTCTGGAGAGGCACAAGGCCTCAGCGGAGCTGCAGCTTCTGTTGGTAGGGCTGCACTGAAGTGATACCATAAAGACGTTTGCCCATGGATGGAGTATAAGACCAACTCGGAACCGATAACCGACGTTCAACTGGTATCGAGTCATCACGGGGGACCACCCCAATGGATAGCATATCAAGCCCTGTTTGATTGATGAGGAGGCTAATCCACTAAATTCCCCTTTGTTTGGGGGCCCCGGGTCAGGAGAGAGAAGTATGAACTAAATGATAGAAGGCAATCCCTTTGCCTGCCCATTCATACATCTGGAGTCTTTCCCTGGGAAGCCAATGGAAAGCTCTCATCGTTCTATCCTATCCCCTTGACTCGAAAGAAAACTCTACTCCTCGCCCAGGGACGCCCTTGATCGCCTGAAATGCTCCTTCTATCCCACCCTACCCGGCCTCACCCTTCTCTTTCTTCTTTTGTTCCCCGCCCAGCTCGCTTGCTTGCGGAGAGACCACTTCCCCATTTTGGAACCGAAAGAGCCTAAATCGGGAACAAAGCACTTGCAGAGAAAGCAACCTAAGGATGACAATGGATGAGATTACCTATCCTTGTTTGCCGGGACAGAACGAAGGAGAGAACAGAGCTTTTTTCCTTTGAACCGAGATGACCACTTCTTCCTGCTGGCAGTTCGGGCTACCCCCTTCTTTCGTGAATGAGACAATGACGTGCTTCGCCGCGATGGATCACATCGCTTGACTCTCAAAGAGAGATTGAGCTTTTCGATAGTCTTTCTTTCTGTCCTGTGTGAACGAAGAATTGAATGAAAGAATGGTTGGAAAGAAAGAAATGCAATAACTAGAACCGTATGTATATGGATTTACAAAAACTGCATCATGGGTAGAAACAAAAAACGAGATATCGAAGTAGTTCTGACGAGTCAGTAATATTATCATTAGTTTTTAGTTACTTCGACCCAATAGATCTTAATGATCAAACTACATGAAAAAATTAAGTAATAATTCATTGGTTGATTGTATCATTAACCATTTCTTTTTCTTTTTTTTGGTGCGATCGCTCGAGAATTGAGACAGTTGAATTTGACTCTAGTCAAATTAGCTCCCGAAGTATTATAAAAAATAGTAGTTGAGACTATGATATAGTAGGGTATCTGAAATAGATCAAATTAGTAGATTGTGTCTCACGTATATACTTTATAAAAAAAAAAGTAAAGGATCCTCATGAAATGGATATCTCCGTATCTTTTCTTTTTGTATATTTCTGACTCATAAATATGAGATGATAAAATATGACAAAAGCTATACCAAGAATTGGTTCACATAGGAATGGGCGTATTGGTTCACGTAAGAATGGGCGTAGAATACCAAAAGGCGTTATTCATGTTCAAGCGAGTTTCAACAATACCATTATAACTGTTACAGATGTACGAGGTCGGGTAGTTTCTTGGGCCTCCGCTGGTACTTCTGGATTCAAAGGCACAAGAAGAGGAACACCCTATGCTGCTCAAGCTGCAGCGGTAAATGCTATTCATACAGCGGTTGATCAGGGTATGCAACGAGCAGAAGTTATGATAAAGGGTCCTGGTCTCGGAAGAGATGCAGCATTACGAGCCATTCGTAGAAGTGGTATATTATTAAGTTTCGTACGTGATATAACACCTATGCCGCATAATGGATGTCGACCTCCTAAAAAAAGACGTGTGTAGAAATAAGAATTAAACCGATTTCAAGAGAAATAAATGATTCAATGATCAAATAATAATACTAGTATAGTATGGTTCGAGAGGAAGTAGCGGGATACACTCGAACACTACAGTGGAAGTGTGTTGAATCAAGAGTAGACAGTAAGCGTCTTTATTATGGTCGTTTCATTCTGTCACCACTTATGAAAGGTCAAGCTGATACCATCGGTATTGCCATGCGAAGGGCTTTACTTGGAGAAATAGAAGGAACATGTATCACACGTGCAAAATCTGAGAAGGTGCCACATGAATATTCTACGATAGTAGGTATTGAGGAATCAGTACATGAAATCTTACTAAATTTGAAAGAAATTGTATTGAGAAGTAATCTCTATGGAGTTAGAGACGCGTTGATTTGCGTAAGGGGTCCTAGATACGTAACCGCTCAAGATATCATCTCACCACCTTCCGTAGAAATAGTTGACACGACACAACATATAGCTAACCTGACGGAACCAATTGATTTGTGTATTGGATTACAAATCAAGAGAGATCGCGGATATCGTATGGAACCCATAAATGACTCTCAAGATGTAAGTTATCCTATAGATGCTGTATCCATGCCTGTTCGAAATGCGAATCATAGTATTCATTCTTATGGGAATGGGAATGAAAAACAAGAGATACTTTTTCTAGAAATATGGACAAATGGAAGTTTAACTCCTAAGGAAGCACTTTATGAGGCTTCTCGTAATTTGATTGATTTATTTATTCCTTTTCTACATGCGGAGGAAGAGGACATTAATTTCGAAGAAAATAAAAACAGGTTTACTCTACCCTTTTTAACCTTTCAAGATAGATTAACTAATCTAAAGAAAAACAAAAAAGGAATTCCATTGAATTGTATTTTTATTGACCAATTAGAATTGCCTTCCAGGACCTATAATTGTCTCAAAAGGTCCAATATACATACATTATTGGACCTTTTGAGTAACAGTCAAGAAGATCTTATGAGAATTGAATATTTTCGCATGGAAGATGTAAAACAAATATAGGGCACTCTACAGAAGCATTTCGCAATTGAAATGAGACCTAAGACCTAACCTAAATGAAATTACTAGATTTAATCTATTCCCATTTAAAAGGGGGAAATTCAATTAAAAATAAATAAATTTTTCAAAAAAGAAAGGGGCGAGCGAAGTGATAGAAAAAGAACTTTGTTCTTTGTCAGTCCTATCTATAAGAGGAGAGCATATGAAAAATGTAACCGATTCTTTCGTTTTCTCACGCCACTGGCCATCCGCCGGGAGTTTCGGGTTTAATACCGATATTTTAGCAACAAATCCAATAAATCTAAGTGTAGTGATTGGTGTATTGATTTTTTTTGGAAAGGGAGTGTGTGCGGGTTGTGTATTTCAAGAATAGGTTGGATCCATCCGGCTGCACTTTACTTTTTTACTTTATTTATAGTTATTTATAGTTATAGTATATTTAGGATAAATAGGAAAAAAGGTGCACGATCTCGACGAATTACTTCTGAATAAATTCAAAAATCATATGTAAGAACCATAGCATTTCGTGACTTATTGGTAAATCAACTTTGATTCTCTATCAACCAATAATGTGAGACCATTAACATGGTTAAAGCTAAACTGTTTGAAGTCCAGGCAAAACATGGTACTCTTTCTACGACTACATTAGTACTGAAATGTTTTCCAAATGAATAGTTGGTAATTTATCTGATATAGAACACTCATATCGATAAAAGGATTTGAACCATTTACTAGAAAGAAAAGGGCACTCTGCCTTTTTTATCCAATGCCGAATCGACGACCTATGTATAAAATAAAAAAAGAGGAATTTTTGGATTTGAAGAAAAAAAGAAAAAATCGAATTCCAAATTAGAAATTTTTTCTTTTTATTTAATTAAATTTTCTTTTTATTTAATTAAATTAAGAACAAATACAAATAAAGAAACAACTTTGCTGACAATTATCGATTTTTATCTGGTCGGAAGAGTCCTCCTAATATTTATTCTGGTCTTGTATCAGTTTAGATATCTTTGAATACAAACAGAAAAGAAAAGAGAGGGCAGGCTCATTACATTAAAAAAAAAGATATGGGAATACCCATAACAAAAAAATAAAATAAATAATTGAGCGTGAGAGCCAAATGAATCGAAAGATTCATGTTTGGTTCGGGAAGAGATCATGAAAGTTGTGAAATTAATGGTAAGATAATCTACTTTCATTAAATGATTTATTAGATAATCGAAAACAGAGGATCTTGAGTACTATTCGAAATTCGGAAGAATTACGTAGAGGGGCCATTGAGCAGCTCGAAAAAGCCCGGGTTCGCTTACAGAAAGTGGAACTGGAAGCAGATGAGTATCGAATGAACGGATACTCTGAGATAGAACGAGAAAAAGAAAATTTGATTAAAGCTACTTGTGATAGTTTGGAACGATTAGAAAATTACAAAAATGAAACCCTTCATTTTGAACAACAAAGAGCGATAAATCAAGTCCGACAACGAGTTTTCCAACAAGCCTTACAAGGAGCTCTAGGAACTCTGAATAGTTGTTTGAATACCGAGTTACATTTCCGTGCGATCCGTACTAATATTGGCATTCTTGGGGCCATGGAAGAAATAACTGATTAGCCCTTCCACTTTTACTTTAGTTTTCAATTTAGGCATTATTTTTTATTATTTTTTTTTTTTCAGGTTCGCAAACGACCATCGGGAAGCTCCATCCAAATTCTAGTTGATGTGAGCACTTCCCCAGAGGCAGAGTCTGAGTCTACAAAAGGGTGGGAGCAAAAAAAATGTAGGTGAGTCAATTGCGTGTGGCCTTCAAGTATTTCGTATTGTAACAACATTAGATCGGCATCCAAAGGTGCACGTACGGTTCCTAAGGGATACAATTTTGTCCTAATCAACCGACTTCATCGAGAAAGATTACTTTTTTTAGGCCAAGAGGTTGATAGCGCGATCTCGTACTAACACATACTATATAAATATTGAAGAACTTGCATGCGGCGTTCAAGCCACAACCGCGGTATGAGTTCTGATCTCAGACTTTGCGGGCTGCTTGTCCCTTCGCGTCGACAAGGAAACAAACTGTGGACGAGAATGGGTTTCGAATGTGAATAGAAGGAAGACCTTATCGAACAAATAGAGGAAAGGGCAGAAAGGGGTTCAAGTAAAGATAAAGCGACATATGGCACGAAAAGGAAATCCCATTTCGGTAAGACTTGATCTGAATCGTAGTTCAGATCCAAGTCGGTTCAGTGAGGGCGACCGCGAAAGTCACCGAATGGGTCCGGTCCGTCTTTTCCTGATCTTTGTTTGTCCCCAAAAAAAAGGCGTGGGAGGACGTTGCAGATGTCCGGGACGGACACGACTTCTTCTAACGCTAGAAGACCACAGGAAGAAACCCGGGACCAGAGCATGTCGTGAAAGACGCACACGGGGCGGGTGTGCTTCGACCCTGTCTCCGGGGCACAGTTGAATGTAGATATCATGAACGCGAGGTGCAGGATACCAGGCCGAGAAACCCGGGCAAGTACTCCCCTAATGTGCCGATCGCTAGCGCATCCAGGGCCCCGGCGCCCAGCTCTGCTGGAGAGGCCGTCACTGATCTGAGAAGTGCGTCTTCGGTTCGGATAGACTGATTCTGCGAACGCCTAGCCCCAGGAATCAATAAAAAAACAAGTGCTAAGTTTCATTTATGATCAGTGAATAAACCGAAAGAAGAGACCTTTCTCGCTCGGCGACGCACTATGCTCCGCTTCAACAAATGAGAGTTTTCGGTGGAACCGGTGAACCACGCGAGCTGGTTAGATGCGTGGGACAGAGGGCTCGTAGTACCTGATAGCGCTGCTATGCAGTGGAAGGGAAGGAGCCTAAATCGACCCCCTTCTTTCTTTTTTATTCAAAGACACAAAAGCACAGTACAAAGAGATTGGACTCTCGGATGAGACTAAGCAGCTACCGTGGAGACGCGCCCCTGACCCTATCTTGATTAAGACCGAAAACCCTCTCCAAAGTGGAGCCTAGTTGAAGCTGTTATTAATATAATAGTTGGACACTCTTAGGCATATAGATGGAGTGAAGCTCAGTAAAGAGAGTTCGTTATTCGTAGAAGAGTACGCGCGCTACAAAAGGCAGCCAGTTCAAGTAAGTGGAAAGAAGATAGTACTATAGTACTGACCCCGGAGGGGCCCCCGGTTGCTTTGGCGCGCCCCACCCCAACGTTAGACTATTGCCTGCCTAGGCTTGCTGCTTGCAGCATGGATTCTTGTGATCTAAAGAATCCATGCTTCCCCCGCCCCGGGGCGAGACTCTATCCAGATCTCAAAGAATAACGAGCTAGGCGGCCGGCGGGCAAAGAAAGGGGCCGGTCGGGGCCTTGGCTATACGTTCTTCTTTCGAAGCGTTTTGCCAATAGAGCGAGGGCATCCTTCTGGGGTGGGGCGTTTACTTGAAAATGACAACCGCCTCTTCCAGCAGCGGGGGCCTTGCACGAAAGCAAACCGCCCCCCCGCCCGATTAAGTACCAGTTGCTTCGCTGGTGGGCCCACTGAGGTTAGGGGGGCATTGTCCCTCAGTTCTTACCAACCTCAGGTGTGTAATCGACATCTAACTTATTATCTTATTTTTTTCATGCAAGCCTGACCTCAGCTGTCCATTTCTTATTCATTCAGGGCGCCCCTAGTAGACTTGGTGGTGCTCCTTTCTCAAACCAGAACTACTCTGAACGTTAGGGAAAATAAGGGAAGACCACCTGAGCGAACCGACCGAAGGGACTTTACTTATCCGAACCGAACGTTAGCGGCTTAAGCTAAGCCTATCACGAGCAGCGTCGCTGCTTGATCGGCGGGGAGGAGCATCTCCAAGTATGGGTCAAAGGATCAAGCGCTTTGACTTTGTCCCCCGGGATCCACCACAGGTTGGGTTTGAGAGCCGTGTGATGGGTGACTATCCTGCGCGGTTCGGAGAGCACTTGTATGTAGTCTGCGCTGGTGAATGGAAGCCCCCGCCGCAAAAAAGAAGCGGCTCTTCCCACGGCTCTGTCACCATTGACTCTATTTATTATTTTGGTAAATCAGTCTATCAAGATGTCAATCTTAGATCTTATTTCGGTTCGATACGTCCACCTACGATACTCACCTTTGGCTTTCGTCTCGGTAGGTGTATTATTCTACATTTTCCCAAAAGGACATTCATTCATTTCTTTCTTCCCCGTCGACCACTACGACTGAAACGACGCGACAAATCAAGACCCGGAAAGGAGAAGGGCCAGTGGTGGGCATTTGGGAAAGTCGGGCCGATCGGGTGTCTTCATTCAAGCGAGGGTACAGAGGAAGAACGAAACGAAGTGAGAGGCCGGGGGGCAGGGAAAAGAGTCGAGTCGATCAGGCTCGACGACCGTAAAAACGAAATCAGGATTTGGCCGAAAAAGATGCAAGGCTATGGATACCATGACCGATCACCATCGAGAAATAAGAATTTTTTTAAATCACTTCGGGTCAGCGGGGCCTTCAAGCATCCGAAATACGCCGGGGTTGTAAATGACATAGCCTTCCTGATAGAAAATGACGACTCCTCCAGAAAAACTAAGTTATTCAAGTTCTTTTTACCAAATCAGTCCCGCTCTGACGGCCCGACGAGTCATCTACTAAAAAGGACCCTCCCCGCTGTGCGCCCCTCCTTGAATTATTCGGTCATGCAATACTTATTGAATACAAAGAACAAAATGCATTTCGACCCCGTCGTAGTTCTCAATCATTTCGTGGCACCGGGTGTGGCTGAACCATCTACGATGGGGGGAGCGAAGGAAGGAAGCTTAGATAAGAGAATACGCTCTCGCATCGCTTTTTTTGTAGAAAGCTCGACCAGCGAGAATCCGTCTTTGGCCCAAGCCAAAAAGAGGTTGATCCACTTCATTCGCTTGGCGAATGATCTTCGCTTCGCGGGAACAACAAAAACCACCATCTCGCTCTTTCCTTTCTTCGGTGCTACCTTTTTCTTTCCAAGGGATGGGGTTGGGGTGTATAATAACCTATTTTATGAGTATGCCCGGGAACAACTCCTAGGTCAATTAAGGATCAAATGTTGGAACCTCATGGGTAAGGATAAGGTAATGGAATTGATAGAGAAATTCATAGACCTAGGTAGGATAGGAGAATTGATAAAGGGAATAGAGATGATGATAGAGATCATACTGAGAAAGAGGATAATTCCGTACGGGTACAACTCTTATTTGAACGAAGTGCAAAAAATGCGATCTTTTTTGTCTAATAGAACAAACACTAATACCTTAATTGAGTCGGTAAAGATAAAATCTGTTTATCAAAGTGCTTCTCTGATTGCTCAAGACATCTCTTTTCAACCGAGGAACAATAAAATCTCATTTCGTTCCATATTTAGTAAAATAGTGAAGGATATTCCATTAATAATGCCAAAAGGGGTGGAGGGGATACGTATTTGTTGTTCAGGTCGATTAGGAGGTGCGGAAATAGCTAGAACTGAATGCGGAAAGTATGGAAAAACATCTCGTAATGTATTTAACCAGAAAATAGATTATGCTCCTGCGGAAGTATCTACTCGTTACGGAATTTCAGGTGTCAAAGTGCGGATCTCATATAGTCAAAATAAGAAGGGACGTGCTATATCCGAAACGTACGAAATATAGTAAATATAGTATATGCAGATGTAGTAGGGGTCGCGAACCGGACGGTACACAACTTGGTTTTGGAAGATATGGCACCAAAAGTTGTAGAGCTGGTCGTCTTTCATATCGAGCCATTGAAGCAGCGCGTCGGGCTACAATCGGACAATTCCATCGTGCTATGAGCGGACAATTCCGAAGAAATGGTAAGATATGGGTAAGAGTTCTCGCAGATCTTCCTATTACGGGGAAACCTACAGAAGTACGAATGGGAAGAGGAAAAGGAAATCCTACGGGTTGGATTGCTCGTGTGTCCACGGGACAAATCCCATTTGAAATGGATGGTGTGAGTTTGTCAAATGCTCGACAAGCCGCTACATTAGCGGCGCATAAACCATGTTCGTCAACCAAGTTTGTTCAGTGGTCGTAACGTAATTGGTTAGTGGGGAAAAACCGGGCCGGGACTCAAAAGAATTTGGCGAAGTCTTTGTTCCTGAACGACGGAAGTGGAAAGACAAAGAGGGAGAGGGATATACTCCTTATTTTTTGTAATCGCCGAAATTGTACGACGACCCTGATTGTTCCAGGCGTACGACCCTGAGACGTGACGGTCTCACTTTTCCGGCCCGGTAAAGTGAGTGACAGTTATATAATAAAGAATAAGAAAGAGAAGAGCTAAGATTCAGGAAAGGATGACCTTAGGTTAGGGTATTTGTTCCATTTTGGAACCGGGAGTCATTTTGATTTTTCTTCCCTTGATCCAAACTTGAATGTGAACATACCAATACGACGTATTCGCGAGCGCACCTAACGATGACTTTCGTAAGTAGTGTGAACCAGGACTAGAAAAAGCTGGCCCCTGCAGTGTAAGCCGAGAGTACTGCAAAGGCCCTCTGCAGGGATAAAGGTTCTTCCTCTCGGACCTGACTGACCAATCCGAAAGACAATAGCATCTGCGTGGCGACTCCACTGGGGAGAAGAGTTTCAGTCTGTGGCTTATCTCAACCCCTTGTTGGTAGTTGCCCACTAGGAATCTTTTTTCCCACACACTCAGTGGACTAAATCATCCACTGGATGACCTTCCTCCTTTACTCCATTTTCAGTCTCCGAGTTAATCACCCTGCAAAAACGACTACAAACCCAAGCATCTATAGACCTGACTGGCACTGACTGTAAGGATCCAGAAAGACCGAAACCTTCAACGGAGATTAAAGAGAACCATCAGATGATGAATACTCCTCCGAAAGGCTGGCTATCCGCCACCCCACTGGCATGACAGCCCCCTCCAGGCCCATGCCTGATCTCATAATCCTAGAGAACTTCCCGAAGTTTTTAGGTGCAGGATCTTACTCTGCTGAAGACTACAAAACTTTCAAGATCTCTGCACTGATCATTCTATCGAGGATGAGACGGTAGCAGTCAGACTGAAAGTAAAAACCACCCTTTGACGGATTAGCTCTGCCTCTGCCCCAGCTCAATCGGATCAAAGCTAGGCCACACAAAAAAAGAAAGAAAGGTAGGTGGGTTTTGTAGGATCAACTAAAGCTGCAAACTAAAGAGGGGGACCAGACTGGTGGAGGAGGAGAGGAATAAAGTCAAGGGATTCATTCACAGATGAGAGCTTCCCTATACCCAGCTTTCCTCTGGGATAGTTGACAAGATGGAATTCCCTTCTTTCCTTATCCTCCCTATGGACTTCAGTCCATCAATTGATGCCTGGAACCTGGCCTTTTCACCCGAATTGTCTAGTTAATAGATGATCCAAATTCTAAAACAGGCGGATCACCATCTTTTCTTATAATAGAATTGTGTAGTTACAATAACAACCAATAATTGGTTATGACAACTCGTTATAACTACACTGAAGTTACTAAAAACTAACCAATGCTGACATCATCCATTATCCAAGTCTGGCAGACTTGATATTTTAATCAGGTGACTGCTTATCTTAAATATGCCCCCGCAAACGAAACGGTCCGGCATGGACGTGGAGTTTGTCTCGAAGAAAAATAAAACGTGCTGCTGGTAGCGGCTTTGTTAGAATGTCAGCCAATTGGTCTTTTGTGGACATATAGCGAACAACAAGATCCTTTTTAGCAACTTTGGTCACGAACAAAGTGGAAATCAACTTCAACATGCTTCATCCGAGAATGAAATACCGGGTTAGCTGTTAAATAGTTGGTGAACATGTTATAACACCATAAGATTGGAGGTCGTGGTAGCCGGACACCAAGTTCACATAAAAGAGATTGAAGCCATGTCACTGAAGATGCTGCATTAGCTATAGCACGATACTATGATTCTGTACTTGATCGTGCCACAGTGTTTTGCTTTCGAAAACTCCATGAGATAAGATTACTGCCAAAGAAGATAGCATAACCACTTGTGGATTTTCGATCATCAGGACAACTAGCCCAATCTGCATCTTAAAACGCGGATAGTTGAAGTCAGGAGCATCCTGAAATAGTTAACCCATAGTTGATGGTATGCTTGAGATAGCGCAAAAGTCTTTTCACAGCAACCCAGTGATCCATTGTAGGGCGATGCATAAACTGACAAACTTGATTTACAGCAAATGCGCCAGGTCTGGTCTTGTGATTGTTAGATACTGAAGTGATCCTACTATGTGGCGATATAATGTAGGATCTTCCATTGCAGTGCCAGAATGAGTTGAAAGAGATTGAGTTGTTGCAAGTGGAGTTGATACTGGTTTGGCTCCATCTATTTTGGTGCGCTGAAGTAGATCAAAGATATACTTTTCTTTTGTTGTGATAAGAATATACCTCCTTTTGATGGCTCAATTTTTAAAAATAAGAAAGTAGTCCAAGATCTTTAATTGCAAATTCAGATGCTAAACATTTTAAAAGAGTATTGATTTGCTCCTCACTATTTCCGGTGATGATAATGTCATCTATATATATGAAAATGGTTATAAGGACCTTTTGATTGCGATAGATGAATAATGAAGTATCCGTTTTAGAACCTATGAATCAAATTTGGAAGAGTGCCGTGGCTTAGGCGATGGAATCAAGCACGAGGTGCCTGTATGAGACCATAAAGAGACTATTGTAACTTGATTTGGGAAATTACGATCAATGAATCCGGGTGGTTGTGACATGTAAACTTCTTCATGTAAAACTCCATGTAAAAAAGCATTTTTGACATCACATTGGCGCATAATCCATTTATGTGAGATAGCTAATGAGAGTACTAATCTAATGGTGGTAGGTTTGTTTGATGACAGGACTAAAAGTATCTGTATAGTCAATACCAGCCCGTTGATTATAACCTTGTGCAACGAGTCGAGCTTTGTAACGCTCAATTGTACCATCTGCATGATTATTTGAAAATCCATTTACAGCCAATAACATTCATATGACTTTGACGAGGAACAAGAACCCATGTTTGATTTGATATCAATGCATTATACTCATTCATCATAGTACCATTCGACTGATTTGTTAGCTTTTTTTAAGTTGGAAGGCTCAGTAGGAAAATATGTTTGGGAATTTCAGGCAGTAATAATATAATATTTGGTGGCAAGGTATGATTTGAGTTTTCTAGTACCATCTTGAGATCTAGTAATCATAGTATGGGTACGTGTAGAAGGAGTCGGTAATGAAGGATTAGTGGTTTGGGAAGAATTAGTTGTTTGGGAAGGGAGTTGATTAGTAGAAGAAGAGAAAGGCATTTCTGATGGCTCACTCAGAGATGTGTTATTTTGTATGTTAGATGGAATTGATTCTGGAGATCTTTCTGAATTGTTTTGAACCACTTGAACAATCTTGAGAAGAAATTGTGGGACAAGTGAGAATAGGTGGAGGAGAGGAAGTAGATGGTGATAAAGGAGTAGAAGTAGTGGATACAGTGCAAAAATTTTGGAAAGAATATTCATCAAATACAACATGTCGTGCTATAAAAAGACGATTATTTGCTGGATTTAAACATTTATAACCACGATGTTGGGTACTATAACCAAGAAGACACATTTAGTGGACCTAAAAAAAAATTGACTTGTATTGTATGAACGTAAGTAAGGATAACAAGCACAACCGAAAACTCGCAACATATTGTAATCAAATATTCGGTTTTTGATGAAATAATCGTTCAATAGGAGACTGATTGTTTATCACCGAAGAAGGCATGCGATTAATTTTAAATACTGCAGTTTCTAAGGCATGATTCAAATAAGCTAAAGGTACAAAGCTATGACCCAAGAGTGTTAAACCTGTTTCTACAATATGCCGATGTTTTCTTTCAGCAGACCCATTTTGTTCATGAGTGTGGGGACAAGAAAGTCTATGTCAAATTCCAAATTGTGAAAGAGCATTAGAGAGACGTTGAAATTAACCTCCCCAGTCAGTTTGTAAACACTTAATTTTTCGTTCGACCAATTCAACCAAAGATTTCAATTTGAAAAATACTTCAAAGACATCATCTTTCTTGAAAAGAGGGAAAATCCAAGTGTATTTACTCTAATCATCAAGAAAATGCACATAATACTTGTGACCATCCACAGAAGAAATTGGAGCTGGGCCCCAAACATCAGAAAATATTAATTATAGTGGTTCCGTACTAACAGAATTGGAGCACGAGAGAGATAGTCGATGACTTTGACCTTTTTGACAAGCTTCACAAATATATGGTAACTTCTTTCTATCAAAAGGAGGATGCAATAATTTGACCAACGATACGCATGGTTGGATGACCAAGACGATTATGCCATTGTTCTTCAAAAACACGTTCTCCTAACATAACAATGGCCCCATTGTTTCTTGTTGTCATGTTTTTATTGATCACAAATTGATAAAGACCATCCTTACTCGATCCTTGAAGAAGACACCTCCCTGACTTGCGATCCTTGACATAAAAAATAAGGCAAAAAGAACATTATTAAATATTAGTGAATATACTATATTTTAATATATTTTTCCGAAAATGTTTTTTCATGCAAAACATCTCGTAATAGAAAAGAATGTTTTTGGACAACAAAGAAAGTTAGTAGAACCAATGTGATGTATATCCAAACCTGATCCATTGCCCATCAACACTTGGTCATTGCCATGTTAATCAGTAACCAAAGAGAGATTTGAGTACGGTAAGATGATTGGTTGCTCCGGAATCAGGATACCATGTGTTGTCATGATTGTAAGAGGATCGTCGAATTTCTGGGCTTAGTAGAAGACGACCATAAAGATCATCAAGACTAATCGGTAGGGTAGTGATGGAAGTTATGAAGGCATCATAATCAGCACTAAGACCGCCAAGAATGTAAAGAATAAGATCTTCTTCAGCAACTGGCTTTGACACTGCTGCAAGATTATCAGCAAGGCTGATAGCTTTTTGAAAATACTCTTTACTTTCATAGTACAGTTTCCTTTCTTGGCAAGTTTGGAGTTGGAGTCGTAATTGCATCACACGTGCTTGTGAGTGAGAAGAGAAGGATTTTTCAAGAGTTTGCCAGACCTCATGAGAAGTGGATAAACCGGGCTAAAACATTTTCAGAAAGAGAAGAAATGATCCAACTAAGAGGTAGTTGGTCTTGACGATGCCAAGCAACATATTAATTATTTAATTCAGTATCATTTTGAGATAGGAATTTAAGTGGACACTTAGAAGATCCATCTACATAGCCATAGAGATCATATCCTATAAGGATAGGAAGAAATTGGGATTTCCATAATAGGTAATTTGTGTTAGTTAACTTGAGAAAAATCGTTGTATATTGCTAAGAGGAATTAAAGATGAATTGGTTGTAACAGGGTCAAGAGATGAAGCTATGTAGAAAGGAGATAGATTTCACAATTCGTAGCACTTGATATGACAATACCTGATACTAATCTTGTGAAGATGATTTTACTTCAGCTTGTTCTCAGATGGTTCTTTCATGCATATGTATATGATAAATAAAATGGAGAGAACAAAAGGAAGGAATGAGTGTGAGAATGCAACCTTGAAAAATGAACTGAGGTATTGATGGTTCTGTCAAGTGGTGTCATTGAGTGAAATGATTGTATGTGAAGACAAAAGGAAAAGGCAAATACCAGGGAGAAAGGTGAGATCGATAGAGACAACGAGGCCAGGGGAAGAGACCCATTCTTTTTAAGAGAACGGGAATAGGGAATGGACCGATACACTCGTTTTGGACCGACAGATAGAGACAAAAGAGCAACTACAGTAGCGACAGATTCCTCCTCTCCCCTCTTCTGCTCCTTCGATGAACTCGGCTATTGCTGAAAGTTCACTTCCAAAATAGTGTGAAAGACTGATCGATGAACTAGCATCTCGCATCTCGATTCACTAGCACAGCGCTTCTTCCGCCAAGCCTTGGATTCAAGGAGGAGACTGGCTAGGAAAGAAAGACTCTCATTAGAGGAGGGGCAGATCTTACTATACAAAAAAGAAAATGCCCTTTTGAGCACCTTTATCACATACCTAGACCCAGAAGAGAGCAGAGTCTCGGCTCACGTTTTCACTAAAAGAATCAAGCCATTGCGAGCCTGAACCTCATGGAAGGACCAGACCAAGCAAGAGATCGGATCAGATGAAGGGGAGAGAGAACTACTATTGATGAAAGAAGGCGAATCGCTACTCCTCATGAATAGAATCTTCTACTGAAACAGAATCCACAACAAAATCCTGTGTAACAGCAGAATCCACAGCAATCGATGAACTGAGCCTGAGCCCACCTGCTGCTCTAGTTTTTGGCCTTTAATTCGATCTATGTCTTCCTTCATGCACGGAGATCAACTCCACAAGACCAGTCAAGATCAAAACCCGGTCTTTGTTGGAGCTTCCTTGAGTGAGAATCTTCCTCGGCAATAGATCAATCGTATCTTGGGGGAATTCATTGAAGAGCAGCAGTCGGAAGCGGTGACGAATGAATGAATTGAATGGGGAAAACTAAGAGCCCTTACCCTTAGGGCACAATCTTCGCAGAACTCAGACCTACAAGGAAGGGCACCCTCTCGTGAGAGCCTATAGCTCAATGACTTATGGAGAGTAGCGTCTCGCGCGGTCCAATGGAAAGGGAAAAAAAAAAAAGCCCCATAGTTCACTGCTTGAGCACGTGGAGGTTATTCATATTCTCGATTGTTCAATGCAGACTTTGTGGCAAGGACCGACTTATTGAAAGCGGACCCTTTCCAACCAAAAAAACTCGCTTAGCCTTGCGAACTCTTCGGCTAACCGCTTGATGTGTTTTCTTTATGGCTCTGGAAAAAGCACTAAACTCAAGGACTTTGCCACGAGAAGTACTTGTCGGCTCGCCCTTCGAGAGGAAGTCCATCCGTTCAGAACGAAGGAGGGTCACCTCTCTCTTTGCTTGACGCTGACATCGCAGGCTGAATACTCAGGAAGAAAGATGAGTGCTGCTCTGCTCTGGAGGGATCATCTTTCGCTCTTTCGTTCGAAGTCCGTCAATTAGAGATCAGAAGATTCAGTCGTTCCGTTGATCACGATATCCATCCATTAAGCCAGACAAGCATGGTTCAAAGATCATCCTATCTGCCCGGAGAGAAAGCTGCCCGAGGAGAGATTGAGAGCTCCAACCGGGATCTTCGACTCACTACTCTTTGTTTTCCTTTGGAACCAGGGTCTGAACGTATCCCGCATGACCATCTTCTTGGCATGAACCTTTCTGCTTTCAAGTTCTGGGGAACCACTCCTCTTGTCTTGCCAGGCAACTCAACCTATTCTATTTGTCTGCTTTCTTTCCACCGACCAGGCTTACTGTGGATCATGTTTAGAAAGAGAAAGAAAAGTGCTCTAATCAACCTGAGACCACAGACTCTCGGAAACTAGAGATCAATCGCCTTCTTTATGATCAAATTTGTGCTCTATGTTGATAGGTAGAAGAGAAGATCGATTTGCTTATCCATCTTCTCGTTTTGTTTTCAAAAGGGATGAAGATTTCTGTTGATTGACCTCCCTCTAGTCATGGACACCCTCTCTCTCGTCTACAACCCTTGTTGCACTCTTTCTTGGTTCAGCCAACGATCCTATACCGACGTCAACCTCAATAATGGATGCTTCGACTTGGATGGCTTTGTAGGCACTGCCCTGGCAGCTTCTTTCTTCCTCTGACTGATGCATACAACCCGTTGTTGTATAGTAGTTTTTCTCTTTATTTGGCATAGTAGTGTGCATGAACGAACGACTGATTGATTCACATCCCCTTCCCCTCTTGGATGAAGCTCTCGATCACTCTCTCTTCCTAGGAAGTTGAAGAAAGACGAGCCATGCCTCACTCTCTTTGAGTGCTCATGTCGCCCTCCACCATAATGTACTAAAGACGCCATCCATCCTGCTGGGCAATCATCCGAAGAAGCGGACTGAATCTAAAACCGAAGGATCAGATGCGGGCGGACGAACCTATCCAAGATCATCTTACTGACCCATTAAGGAAGTTGTTAGGGTTGGTGTGGCCACTGAGAAATCCGTTATCAAAAACGAACTCATGTCCAATCCAAGAGCTAAAGCCAGACTGCTCACTGGATCAATTTGCTGAACCATTTCTATATCTGGCGAGATCCGTTAAAAAGGATCAAAAAACCTCTCCTTTGCAGCAGAAGAGGGTGCCCGCGGCGAAGCGAAGGAGCCTTGCACGCTATTGAGGAGTGAATCCAGGATCTCTTCCGATCATCTATCTCGGCTTTCCTCTTCTGGGTCGAGCCCAACGTCATGCCGACTCCCAATGACTGGAAGATCGGGTGAGGAATAGGATGTCGGGGTGGTAGGAATGACTTGGAATGGGGCGGGGGAATCGACTTTCATTCAATCTCTGCTTTCGGAACTCCCGAACTAGATGCCGGTGACCACCATCTTCTCATTCCAAGCGGAAAGAGACTATGGAAGCTACGTCTCTGTCATCACAGATTGGGGTCCGGCAATGGTAGGGATACTAAGCCGTCCCATCTGTCCAGCTGGTCCAAGGTGTGCAAACCGCTTTGTGAAGGCCGACCGAGAATGAGGGACCTAGTTGTTCAGTTCAGATCGAAGCGTTCCAGGCAAAGCTGCTTTGGCGTGCACTGAAAGGACGTCTTCCTATATGGGCCCAAGAGGTGAGTGCATAATCTGGTGTAGAACGGAGTGGATATCCTAAGTTGATGTGCACAAGTGCTTCCTCTGATTGAAGTCGATTGCCTCAACTCTTTGAACGGCATGCAGAGGAGTATAAAAGACGGGTCTATCACTTTCCTCAGAAACAGTTCACATGGGGGAGAAGGCAATCCGAAGAATTGTTTTGAGGCTGACTATTTTGTTCAATTATGAAGGAAAGTGAGTGATGGCGTGAGACACCATGTTCAGAGCTTCTTCGTTGAATTTGAGCATGCATGTCTTTCAGTCTGGATCTACAACAAAGTAGTTTGATTTCATGGACGGCGCCGCTTCACCAATCAAAGAATGGGTGGGGGCGAGTGCAGTGAGGTGATCTTTTTCATATCTTTCTTTTCGGATTGGTTTCGTGTGAAATAAGCTCTTCCACTCTCGTGAAATGTTAACTATCCCGAGGCGATCGAAGTGAGAAAGGATGGCATATTTCTGAAACCGGGACGGGCTAGCTAGACCAGCAGCAAAAGGCCTTCAACAACCAGAAGGGGGGCCCCCCCATAACTCCAAAACCTTCTAAAAGCCCAGAACGTTGAGGTCTTCTAATTATAATGAATCCGGAGACGATAAAAGGCTCGTTTGGAAAGCAAAAATTTTGAGCTTGTAATGCATGTTACCTTACCACGACAGATTGCTTGTCGGGCTCCAATCACCTGCAAAGGGCTTGACTCTTTCATAGGTCGAGATGATTGGAACTCAACCTTTACTGATCACTCTGGCTGAATATAGTCCACTCTCGACTGATCACTCGAGCTTCACTTCGTCTACCCTAATAATGTCGTGGCGAAAAAGGCTAAAATTAAGTGCATGGAATATAGACAGATGGCATGGCACTGATAATATAAAAAAGGGAGAAATATATCAATGCAGCCTCTCATTTCACATACAGGCAGGTGGTAAATCAAACTTCTCCTCAGTTGTCGGCTAATTGCTACTTTGAGGCATGAATCTCCTAAATGTCAAGCAAAAAAAAAGTGATTTTCTAACTTTCGAGCGTGATGTAGCTATATGTTATATTAAGCCCATCCATCTGATTCGACATCCTATTCTCCAATGAATGAGAACTGGCAGATTATGTCACACTAGTCTTTTTGGACTTATACCTCCTCCTTTCAACAAGAAGCATGGCAAATAAGTAAGTTATGGATGACACTCTTATTAAGGATAGAAAGAAGGGGCAGACCTGACGGAGGAAAAATAACTACTGTGTAAAACCCGTCATAGCTTGAAAAAAGAAAGAGAATTAAAGCTAATACCAAGTTTGAGGAAGGCATAAGAGTTAAGCGCTTGGAATAGAGCATCAGTATGGCACCAAAGCCACTCATCTCGTTCACATCAATGGACTTTTTTCAAAGTTCTCGAAAAAGAGACTTTGACAATAACAAATCGTATGCTCGATCGATGTCTCATTAACAGCTTGTGGATTTCGGCTTATCCTTATACAGAAGTGCAACATCTTAGCAGAACACTTTCAGATCATGCTCCCCTTCTCATATCCTTCAGAGACTCTAAATCACAGGAGCCAAGCCAAGACCCTTTCGTTTTCAGAATATGTGGACTCAACATGAAGAGTTTCTCTCACTAGTATCTCGAGTTTGGCAGCAGCCAATCTATGCTAGTCCATTATGCCGGTTAGTTGGCAAGCTTAAAAAGCTCAAACTTGCACTAAAGGAGTGGAATAAATGTCAATTTTGCAACATATTTCATAATGTTGCCAGGGCAGAGGATGCTGTTCTCATTGCACAAACAAATTTTTATGCAAATCCATCGGAAGAGCTTGCACTGGAGCTATCTACTACTAAAGATCAGCTACTTCGAGCTCAGCTACAAGAAGAGGCTTTCTGGAAGCAAAAATATCATATGCATTGGCTGAAAGAAGGTGACAGAAACACTAAGTTCTTCCACTCCTCAACTCTCAAGAAAAGGGCCTCTTCGACTATAAGAGAGCTTGAAGATGATCAAGGCAATATGATCAGGGATGCTGCTGGTCTGTCATCTATTATAGTAAGCTACTATTCATCCTTATTTTCCTCTTTTGGCTGTCAGATTCATGAAGATATCCTGCAGACCATCCCAACTCTTGTCTCTGAAGCAGACAACAACATGCTACTCAAGCTCCCTACAAAAGATGAAGTGAAGGCTGCCGTTTTTGGTTTATCCCCGGGAAGTGCCCCGGGACCAGATGGATTTACTGGCATCTTCTTCTCTGTCTGTTGGGAGACTGTCTTTAGAGATGTTATAGATGCGGTACGGGATTTCTTTCTCCATGGTTTTCTACTTTATTAGCCAAGCTCTCAATAGGATACCTCAATCCGATGCCAACATTCTGTAGGGAAGCCGGGAATTTTGGCTAAGCAGTTGAAGATTATGGAATTCATAGTCGAATAGGGATTGGAAAGCTATCCGTTTGTGGGCCTCTAACCAGTCATATCCTCTTTTCTCATAAGCATTTAGGTAGCTGAAGGATGGAAAGAAGACCGTGACTCCAGTTCGATGTCCCAGGGTCTTATTTAATCCGAAGAATGGAAAGAGGGTAGGCCGTCTAGCGCTTTTTATGCGTGAGGGCTGGCTTTAGTTTAGTAGTAGTAGTGCTGTGGGCTAGCTTGGTGACCCAGATGACCGGCTAATCACAACCAAAGAAGGTTTTCTGCTGTATTGGCTTTTTCTTGGGAAGTGAAGTTCGCGCTAGGCGAATGCTGACCAATAGGCCTGGAAGAAGGCGGAGCGTAGTGAGAGGAGGCGGTAGGAAGGCGATCTCTACCAAGGCACGTTAATTAAAAAGGTCCGGGCAGGAAAGGAGAGGCAAGGCGATTGAATGGGATTGGATTCAATCCACCCTCAGGCCTTGCCTTGGAGGAGCATATATTGAGATAGTCTTTTTTCCCTTGCGGGTTGCATTGGGAGAATAGGTAGTCCTTGATTAGCGGCACATCATAAGAAATAGATTCCAAAAAAGGATTCCCCTTACCTCCTGGATCCACTGGTCGAGTGGAAGACATTGAGAAGGGCTTCACATCAATTGGTTTTGAAGGCCACTTCTTTTAATGTCATCCACCACTGACACGTCCAATACACCATCCACTATATTCCACCCACCTGGATCACCTAAAACTGAATTGACGAGTAAATTATTTTCCACCAGATTTTTATCTGAAAAAAGCTGCGAGAGAGGAGCTTCACCCCACCATCGATCATGCCAAAATCTGACCTGGCCATTACCTTTCACCCACCTCGTGTGCTCTATGAAAAACTCCTTAATTTGAACAATTTTCGACCACAGCCGAGAACAACCAGCATTCTTTTGCAAATCCTGAATGTGGGATGACTTCATGTATTTAGCTTTTAAGAACAAAACTCACAAACCAGAACCGCTAATAAATTAAAAAAGCATGAAGCAGCGAAAGGCCTTATCAATTATTTCCAACGACCGAATGCCTAACTCACCCTCTCTGACTGAACGACAAACTTTATGCCACGCCACCCAATGATCTTTCTTCCTGCCCTCGGTTTCGCCCGATAGTAAGTTAGCAAACGTTTGCTCTAGCCTTCTCATTCCCTCTTTAGGGATAGACATTGCGGACAGCAGGTAAACTGGCATGGAATTTAGCACATTATAAATAAGACCACTTTGCCACCAAAGCTCCATAACTTCGACTTCCATTCTTCAACCTTTTTTTTTTACTTTTTAAATGTGCCGGATTTCAAAGCTCCATTGTCAGCCGACCTCCATAAATAGGAACTGAAAAGTATGTTATAGGAAACCTATTCTTAACAAAACCCGTGCATCTCTGAATAATCACCTCTCGGGAATGCGAGGTCCGACACCAAAAAGCAACTTTTGCTTCTATTTATTAACTGACCTGAAGCTCTCTCATAGCTGCTTAGGAATGCAATCAACCTTTTGCGAAGATTGAGCACCGTTCACGAATATAATTGTATCATCCGCAAATAACAAATGTGTGATCGATAGGCAACCTCTGGGAACTGAGAACGGAAGGACTCCACCACTTCGCCCTAACCTCCAAAGACCTCTGCTCAGCACCTCCTCAGCTAAAATGAAGAGGCTAGGCGACAATGGATCCCCTTGTCTCAAACCCCTAGTAGAACGGAAGAACCCCGATACCTCCCCATTTAAAATGACAGAGAACCAGCAATTGGAGAGAATTGAATTAATCAGAGTTATCCATTTGTTGCTGAACCCGAACCTTGAAAGGACGTCCAGTAAAAAAGTCCATTCTAGCCTATCATAAGCCTTTGCCATATCAAGTTGAAAGATAACATTTCCTCCCCGCCCTGACCTGCTCATCGATCCTGACATCAACAATTCAAGTTCTCATATTGACGTAGATCTTCACCAATGACCAATTGAAAAGATTGGTGAATTGGTGAAGAGCTTTCCTACTCACTCGCTTTTTCTCAAATAGGTTCAATTGCCGAGCCGAAACTAACTCCTATCAAGATAGGGCATCAAGGGGGAATATGAACATGAATCAAGGCGGGAATATGAACATGAATCAAGGCGGACTTGCATGAACTTTAGAATGCAAGACTCTAATCTTCGTAGGTTTCTTTTGCTTACATTAACAGATCTTTCGGGGC